ATAGACTAATTTTGTTTCTACGATTCCCTGTTTTTTTTTATTCGTTTTTTTATATTAATTTAAAGTTTATTCTATAATATTTTCATTTCTTACTAATAATTAATATGAAGATAATAAGAATTAGATTCTATCTATTAGAGAATATAGAATATATTTATTAATAAATATATTCTATATTTTTAATTGGTTAGTCAATTGAAAGATTCCCCATAAGAATGATACCTCTTAGAAGTAGATACCAGTTCTTATGTCAATTGCAAACTATCTAGTTGTTTTCAATTCTAAATTAAAAAAGGGGGCGCTCATTGGACTAAATAAAGGGACGGAAGAAGGCGAATCAGTATGTTAATCCGAATGAAGAATAAATTGTAGGAGTTAAATCGGAATAGAATCTAGATATTTATATATCTAAAAGCAATAGCAGCAATCAAAGTCCATGGAAAAAATAATATGTATTTTTCTATTTTTTTTTTTTAAGATTAAACAAAAGGATTGGCAAATAAAAGCGCTAATGCTACAACCAGCCCATAAATAGTTAAAGCTTCCATAAAAGCCAGACTAAGTAATAAAGTACCCCTTATTTTGTCCTCTGCTTCCGGTTGTCGCGCAATCCCTTCTACAGCTTGCCCTGCAGCTGTACCTTGACCAACTCCCGGTCCAATAGAAGCAAGCCCGACGGCCAACCCAGCAGCGATAACAGAAGCAGCAGAAATCAGTGGATCCATGATAAGTTTCTCCTATTCCAAATAAAATAAAGAAATAGTTAATAATATAATCCACCAAGAAATTATGACTTAATTATTTCATTCTTCATTTATCTAGTCGAAGTTTAATTCATGAATAATTTTTATGGAATTATCCAAATAACTTCGATATTCATTTTTTTCGTTTTTACCCATGTAGTTTTTTGTGAATACATAGTTCTTTATTTCCATTTTTGATCACAATTCCAAGAGATGGAATGGAAGGACTCTTTTTTTTGAATCCCCACCTAAATTTAGAGTAGTAGCAGGACAAATTTAGATAGATAGTCATCTATAACTAATGAATATCTACTATGACATATACATGTGTTTGTTCGATACCGTAAACCAATTAGTTATACCTTAGATTCAATAGGATTCGAGAATCTTTCTTGGAAACCCCTACAAAACTAAGAGTTGTCTTATAACGATTCGATTATATATACACTTAGTATACACGTAGTTCGACCCCCTCACCCTATTTTTTGTCCTTTCTTTATATTCATTATTATCCCATATAGATCGAATTAATCTAAATCAATTCGAAAGACCAAATTATGGAAATATTCGAATTTAAGTGATCTAAATGTGATTTTATATATAATATAAATATATATTATTTAGCAAAATCAAATAAACTTTGGTCAATCATTAAATGTGAATGAATGAAACGGAAATATTTTGTAGTTCGATATAACATCTTTTTTTTTGAATCACATGTTGTAAACAACTTAGATATCATCCGAAATTTTAGTTCCCAATCTAATATTTCTAATAATAATTAAATAGAATATACTAATCCATTTTGACATCTAATAAGAATTTTAATTAATATACTAATAAAATACTAATAAATAAGGTTAAATATGTTTCTAGTTCTAATTGAATGAACAAAATGGAGTAAAATACAAATGGGTCAAAAAAAGACTATTTTGATAACTAATCAATGATGCCCTTCCATGGATTCACCTATATAAGCTGCAGCTAAGGTAGCAAAAATAAGAGCTTGAATACCGCTTGTAAATAATCCCAGAAACATAACAGGTATAGGAACTACTAAAGGTACTAACGAAACAAGAACAACAACTACTAATTCATCCGCTAATATATTTCCGAAAAGTCGAAAACTAAGTGATAAGGGTTTTGTGAAATCTTCTAAGATGTTAATCGGTAAAAGGATTGGAGTTGGTTGGATGTATTTACCAAAATAAGCCAATCCTTTTTTTGAAATACCCGCATAGAAATAGGCTACTGACGTAAGTAAAGCTAATGCAACAGTAGTATTTATATCATTTGTGGGTGCAGCTAATTCTCCATGAGGTAACTTTATAATTTTCCAAGGCAAAAGAGCCCCTGACCAATTCGAAACAAAAATAAATAGAAACAAAGTTCCAATAAACGGAACCCACGGACCATATTCTTCTCCAATCTGAGTTTTGCTCACGTCTCGGATGAATTCAAGGACATATTCAAAGAAATTCTGACCGGACGTTGGAATAGTTTGAGGATTTCTAACAACTAGAATGGTTGAAATTAATAAGATAGCAATTACAACCCAAGAGGTAATAAGTACTTGAGCATGCACTTGAAAATCCCCTATTTGCCAATAGAAATGTTGACCTACTTCGACAGCAGATATATCATCGAATCTGTTTAATATGTTGATGTAACATAATAGAACATTCATATTGCCCTCTAAAAAAAATATATATAACTTGAAAGGGAATTATTTTGATTCAACCATTTCCTTATTGGACGTTCATTTCCGTTTCTATTTGGAATACCTACTAATCACAAAATATTTATTTTTGCACAATTTTGTAATGCTATAATAACCGATTCCATAAATCTACGACCGCCCAACCAAATCTAAAAATTTATTTATCTTATTATTAATCAAAAATTTTGTATATAGCTAGAACGACCCTCACAAATTGCAAAAACTAATTTGTTAAGAATTAATCGGATTGAAGCTATAGCATCATCATTAGCTGGAATCGGAATATCTGCTAGATCGGGGTCACCATTTGTATCGATTAAACAAATCGTTGGAATTCCCAAAGTGATACATTCTCGAAGAGCCGTATATTCTTCTTGCTGATCAAGGATTATTACAATATCGGGTAACCCCGTCATATATTTTATGCCACCCAGATATGTTTCCAAATGAGATAATTGTCTCTTCAACATAGCGGCATCTCTTTTTGGAAGAGAGTTCAGTTTCCCTGTCTTTTGCTCTGTTCTCAAGTCCCTGAACTTACGAAGTCTCGTTTCTGTAGTATACCAATTCGTTAACATACCTCCGAGCCATTTTTTATTAACATAATGACATCGAGCTCTTATTGCAGCCCGTGTTACTGAATCGGCTGCTTTTTTTTTTGTACCAACAATTAAGAATTGTTTTCCTATGCTTGCTGCATCAAAAACCAAATCACAAGCTTCTGATAAAAAACGAGCAGTTCGAGTAAGATTTGTAATATGAATACCTTTACGCTTTGCCGATATAAAAGGTGCCATTCGAGGATTCCATTTCCGAGTATCATGGCCAAAATGAACTCCAGCTTCCATCATCTCTTCCAAAGTTATGTTCCAATATCTTTTTGTCATTTATCCCCACACGTTTTTTTTTAAGTGAAAAAAACGAGACCAGGTATCCTGAAATAGCAATAAATAATTGTTCCGATGGAACCTTCTCTTTTATAGACGATTGGCCGTTAATATATAATTCAGGTCATTCATTTTTTTGTATTTATTATACTTTATTACCAAATCAAATGACTGCATTTAAAGGGATGAATGGAATGCTTCCTAAAAGCGCATTCAATCCTATATTTCTAATGTATCACAGAAATTTATTTGAAATGAAAAGAATCCAATAATTTTCTGTGATGGAACAAAAGATTTCGAATTTCTACTTCGAATAATTTTTTTTTTTTCAAGGTCATTTTGTTATATTGCCTTGACCGTGAACGGTGCATTATTCTTTTGAATCCGGTACCAACGGGTATCATTCCCCCTAAAACAACATTCTCTTTAAGACCTTTCAACCAATCAATACGACCCCGAAGAGCGGCTTTTGCTAAAACTCTAGCAGTTTCTTGAAAACTCGCTTCGGATATGAAACTTTGAGTATTTAGAGATGTTTTTGTTATTCCCAATAATAAAGCTCGGTAACAAATTGCTTCTTCCAAGGCACGCCCAGTTCGTTCTGCTCGCAATAATCCAATTAATTCACCAGGTAAAAATACATTAGACATTCCCTCTTCTGAAACCAAGACTTTGGATGTTATTTGACGCACAATAATTTCGATATGTCTATTATGGATGTGTACTCCCTGGGATCGATAAACCTTTTGGATTTTATTAACCAAAGAAATACGACTTTGCGCTATAGTTAGCTCAGCACCAATCAAGAATCCCCAAGGAATGCCGAGAATTCTTGTTATACACTCATTCCAAGCATCAATTCTATTTTCGAGATTCATCGATATTGAATCAATCGAACGTATTTCTAATATCTGTTCTACTTTTGGAAGACCTTGTGTTATATCACCGGATCTCGATTTTTCATATATGAATGTAACTAAAATATCTCCTTGAGAAAGGATTTCTCCATAATGGCCATGAATGGTTGTTCCTGGAGTCGCCAAATATGGGTTAGCCGATCTTATTATTACAGAATCCATTTGAACAGTTATAACTTGACCCGATTTTAGTTTTAGATGTGGTCCATTTTTCATTTTAGCTATACATATATTTTCACAAATAAATTGCCCAAGACTAATTATTGTAAACGTTTTTTCACAATAATAATGATGGAGAAAATACCAATTCAAATGGAATGGATTCAAAACGATATTACTGTCTAGATCGGGTTTAAAAATTTTATCATTTTCGTCCATTAAATAATATTTAATTACTTGAAAAATTTCCGTTATTTTGTCAAGTTGGAAATTTTTCATTATGGATATTTGATTATGAGTTATTAAACGGTAAAGTGAATAAAAATTTCCAACTTGACGGGCTATTCCTAAAGGGCCTAATGAATTATTATTATGAATTGGAATTTTAGGATTTTTTTTTATCCCATTGTGATATTTAACATTGTTGAATGGTCTTATTTGAAAACAATTAGATGATGACAAAATTATCCAAGATCGGCATTCCTTATTTCTATTCAACAACATACGAATAGTTCCGTGATTTTGGCTAAGTGATTTTTGAATTTTTGCCTTGGAATGAATCGAAAAAAATGGA